CAGGGGCTGGAGATTCAATTAACCGAGACTCAGAAGCCGAAATTTCACCTCTACCATCAATAGGTTTAGCTAGGGCATTTATAACACGACCTAAATAAGCCTCACTCACTGGTATTTGAGCAATTCTTCCTGTTGCTTTTACGGAACTTCCCTCTTGTATCATCAAACCATCACCCATTAATACAACACCAACATTATTTGATTCCAAATTCAGAGCAATACCCACTGTATCCTCTTCAAATTCTACCAATTCACCTGCCATAACTTCATCAAGGCCATGAATACGAGCAATACCATCACCTACTTGAAGTACGGTACCAGTAGTTACAATCTTTACTTCCCTAGTATATTGCTCAATACGCTCCCGGATAATATTACGAATTTCGTCGGCTCGAACGTTTACCATGAATTTTTCTTAATTTTAAAATAAAAAAAGAATTCCATGCCTAACAATAAGTAAAGTACTAACCTATTATTTCTTTCATTACCCCAAGCATGCCAATGTTAGCACTGATAGTACGTAAATGTAACTCGTTGTTCAAACAATTATTCAGAGTTCTGAAAGCCCCTTGTAAGGCTTGTTGGAAAACGCGTTGTTGGACTTGATTAATCGACCTTTGTTGTTCAAAAGAAATAGTTGAATTTTTGTAATTTTCTAATTGTTCCAAAGTTGCATAAGTTGAATTAATCAAAGTCAATTTTTCTCGTTCTATCTCAGAGTATCCATTCACTCGAAACTGATCCGCTTCCATTTCTACTTTACGTAAATAATCCTTGGCTTTTTCCAACTGTTCAATAGCCTCTTCGTGTAGTTTGTCTGAATTTCGAATAGTATTCAAAATCCTCTGTTTTCGATTATCTAATAAATCATTTAATAAAAGTGGACTATTTTTTTTCTATTCATTTCAAAACTTCCATAATCCCTTCCCGAACCAAACATGAATCTTTCGATTCATTTGGCTCTCACGCTCAATTACGTAATGGGGAATTCCCATATTTTTTTTATTTATAATGAGCCTATCCTTTCTTATCTGTTCAGATAAAACAAAAAATATCGAAACTGATCACTACTCCGAGAATATTCAAAGGACTCTTCTGAAAAATATGTAATTATCAGCAAAGTTGTTTCTTTTTTTTTCTTCAAATCCAAAAATGCCCATTTTTTTATACTTTATATACATTAGGTCATTGATCCAACAGTGTATCAAATAAAAAAATAAGGAATTGAAAGACCTCTTAGTTTCCAATTTTATCCAATATTCCAATAAGCGGTTAAAGTTTTTTTATCGACATGAGTGTTTTATATCGAACAAAATTCCAACTATTCATTTTAAAATCATTTATGTATTAACATAATAGTAGAAAAAATACTATATAGGAATAGGAAAGAGTACCATGCCGCATCTGCACTTCAAATGGCTTAGCTTTAACCATATTAATAGTTTTCAGCTTATTGTATTGATTGATAGAGAATCGAAGCAAAGTAAATTTATCAATAAATCACGAAATGCTATGGTTCTTCCATACTATTTTTCAATTTATTCAGAAGTAATTCGCGAGATCATGCACCTTTATTTCCTAATTCTAATGTGCAGCTGGTTGAATACAGCCTATTCTTGAAATAAACAACTCGCACACACTCTCTTTCCAAAAAAAATCAATACACCAAACACTACACTTAGATTTATTGGATTTGTTGCTAAAATATCGGTATTAAACCCGAAACCCCCGGCAAATGGCCAGTGACCTAAAGAAACGAACAAATTTATTATATTTTTCATATGATCTCCTCTTAATAGATAAACTCAAAAAATTGAAAAAGTTATTTTTGTCTAACTTCATTTTTTATTTAATATTTCGTTTTTATGTATAAATAAAAAAAAAATGATACTTCTAAAAAAAGTTTCCGTTGGACTAAGAACGGGAGGGGCAAAAGTGAGTTGGTATGAAAATTGTACATCCTCAAATCGGCCCGTTCCATGGGTTCGTTTTTTTATCAACGAAGAAATATAAAGTATGGGGGTGATATCTTGACATAATTCAAAAAAGTAAATAATAAGTCTAAGAAAATAAACTACATATTAGTTTTTTTTAGATTTCGAATTTTTGATATTTCTAGTATTAAACAAAAGGATTCGCAAATAAAAGCGCTAATGCTACAACCAATCCATAAATTGTTAAAGCTTCCATAAAAGCTAGACTAAGTAATAAAGTACCTCGTATCTTCCCCTCTGCTTCAGGCTGTCTTGCGATACCTTCTACAGCTTGGCCCGCGGCGGTACCTTGACCCACTCCAGGTCCAATAGAAGAAAGCCCTACAGCCAATCCAGCAGCAATAACAGACGCAGCAGAAATCAGTGGATTCATGAAAAATTCCTCGCAAAAAAAAAATAGTTAATGATACATACAATCAACCAATTAATTATGATTTCATTATTCTCCATAGATAAGAAAATTCATCCAGCCAGTTGAAGTAACTAAGAACCCCGAATTGAAGAAATAATACAAAATATTACACCATCAGAACTACTTCGATATTTCCTTTTTCATTTCTATCCACGGTGCTTTTTTTATGAATTCATATTACTTTCGAACCACTCTATAAATCTTATAGCTTTTTCTTATTCTTAATTTCATCCTTTTAGTCATTCAATTCACAATCACAGACAAAAAGGAAAGACTTTAATTTGATTTATATATGAATAGATAATCAATATCTACTATCACATATACATTACATATATTTTTTCCATAATATAAACCCACCATTTATATCTTATCTTAAATTTAATTGGATTTTCAAATAATTAAAATTATTTGAAACATTCTAGTGATTCGCCTATATAAGCCGCGGCTAAAGTTGCAAAAATAAGAGCTTGAATACCACTTGTAAATAATCCAAGGAACATAACAGGTATAGGAATCACTGAAGGTACTAAAGAAACAAGAACAACAACTACTAATTCATCAGCTAATATATTGCCAAAAAGTCTAAAACTAAGTGATAGAGGTTTTGTGAAATCTTCTAGGATATTAATAGGTAAAAGTATTAGAGTTGGCTGAATGTATTTACTGAAATAACCCAATCCTTTTTTTGTAAGACCCGCATAGAAATATGCCAATGAGGTGAGTAAAGCTAAAGCAACAGTAGTATTTATATCATTCGTGGGCGCAGCTAACTCTCCATGAGGTAACTGTATTATTTTCCAAGGTAAAAGAGCCCCCAACCAATTCGAAACAAAAATAAATAGAAACATAGTTCCAATAAAGGGAACCCAAGGACCATATCCTTCTCCAATCTGAGTTTTACTCACGTCTCGAATGAATTCAAGGATATATTCGAAAAAATTCTGATCGTCAGTGGGAATGGTTTGTGGATTTCGAACAGCTAGAGTGACTGAACCTAATAAGATAGCAATGACAACCCAAGAAGTAATAAGGACTTGAGCATGGACTTGGAAACCTAATATTTGCCAATAGAAATGTTGGCCTACTTCCACATCGGATATATTGTATAACCCCTTTAGGGTATTGGTGGAACATAATATAACATCCATATTGACCTCGGTTAAAAATAGAACTTTAAAAAGAATTATTTTGATTCAACTGCTTCTTTCTTAACTTGACTCATATATTTATATATTTATGGGGTTATGAAGTTCTTTATCTTATATTTTTATATTTATTATACTCAAGGCTTTCATATAAAGCTAAAACGACCTTCACAAATTGCGAATACTAATTTGTTAAGAACTAATCGGATTGAAGCTGTAGTATCATCATTCGCCGGAATCGAAATATCCGCGAGATCCGGGTCACAATTTGTATCGATAAAACAAATCGTTGGAATTCCCAAAGCAATACATTCGCGAAGAGCCGTATATTCTTCTTGTTGATCAACGATGATTACAATATCAGGCAACCCCACCATATATTTAATTCCACCCAGATATGTTTGCAAATGAAATAATTGTCTCTGCAACACAGCCGCATCCCTTTTTGGAAAACGGTCGAGTTTCCCCATCTTTTGTTCCGCTCTCAAATTCCTGAACCTATGAAGTCTCATTTCTGTAGTGGACCAATTCGTTAACATACCACCGAGCCATTTTTTATTAACATAATGACACTGAGCCCGTATTGCAGCCCATGCTACTGAATTAGCTACTTTATTATTTGTACCAACAATTAAGAATTGTTTTTCTCTACTTGCGGCATCAAAAACCAAATCACAAGCTTCTGATAAAAACCGAGCAGTGATAGTCAGATTTGGAATATGAATACCGTTGCGCTTTCCAGAGATATAAGGTTCCATTCTAGGATTCCATTTTCTCGTACCATGACCAAAATGAACTCCTGCCTCCATCATCTCTTCCAAATTGATGTTCCAATACCTTCTTGTCATTTCTCCTCACACTTTCTCTTTTTTTTTAAACAAAAAAGAGACGAAGTACTGGAAAAAAATTGTTCCGACGGAACCTTATCTTCTACCAAAGATTAACTGTTGGTTAATTCCTTTCTATTTGTTATTTTTGTTATTACCAAATCAAAATTGGAACTGGCACAATTCGAAGGAAAAATTTGTTCTTATCTTAAGAATCCAAAAATCTTCTGTGGTAGAACAAAATATCTCCCATTTCCCCCCCGAATAGATTTTTTTTGGAGGGTTCCAAAGGAATGTTGTTATCTTGCCTTGAACGGTGTTTGAATCCAGTACCAGCGGGTATCATACTCCCCAGAACAACATTTTCTTTCAACCCTTTCAACCAATCGATACGACCCCGGAGGGAGGCTTTTGCTAAAACTCGAGCAGTTTCTTGAAAACTAGCTTCGGATATAAAACTTTGAGTGTTCAAAGATGTTCTCGTTATTCCCAATAATATAGCTTGATAACAGATGGCTTCTTCAAAAGCACGCCCCGTTCGCTCCGCTCGTAACAATCCAATCAATTCTCCGGGTGAAAAAACATTAGACATTCCATCTTCGGATACCAAAACTTTTGATGTTATTTGACGTACAATCATCTCTATATGTTTATTATGAATTTGAACCCCCTGAGATCGATAAATTTCTTGGATCTTCTGAACCAAAGAAATACGACTTTGTACTCTAGTTAGTTCAGCACCAATCAAGAAACCCCAAGGAATTCCAAGAATTCTTGTTATATGTTCGTTCCAACCCCGAACCCGCCTTTCCAGATTCATTGATATTGAATCAATCGAACGCACTTCTAAGACCTGTTCCACCTTTTGAAGACCCTGTGTTATATCACCAGATTTGGATTTTTCATATAGAAATGTAACTAATGTATTTCCTTCGTAAAGGATTTCCCCATAATGCCCATGAACAGTTGCGCCGGGAGTGGCTAAATAAGGCTGAGCTGCTCTTATTACTACAAAACTTATTTGAACAATTAGAACTTGACCCGATTTTTTGTGTGGTACATTTTTGGTTATACATACATTTTCACAAATAAACTGTCCAAGACTCGTTATTGTGGACGTCTCCTCACAATAATTGTGGTGGAGAAAATACCAATTCAAATGGAATAGATTTAAAATTATGTTACTGCATGTACCGATATTATAAATTATTTCATTTTCATCTATGAAATAAAATTTAAGTACTTTAAAAATCTTTTTCAAATTGTCAAGTTGCAAATAGTTATTTACCAAGATTTGATTATGAGTTATTAAATAGTAAAAAAAATAAAAATTCACAATTGGAAGGACTGTTCCTACAGGGCCCAACGAATTAATTTTGGAATCCCTTTTAATTGGTTTGTTTTTTATATTGTGATATTTTACACCGTCGAATAAACCTGTTCGAGAACAATCAGATGATGACAAAATTATCAAAGATTGATATTCATTATTTTTATTCACTAATGAAAACGTACGAATAGTTCCTTGATTTTGGTTAATCGATTCTTGAATCTTTCGTTCCTTGTAATAAAAGGGATTGATATTGATGCGATCTGATCCATTATCAGAAATCAATCCTGAACCTGGCGGATCATTCCTTTTTCCGGTATACGAAATAGGAGCTTTCACTAAGTCAATTCTTAGAAAATCGCGCATTAAACCCTTTGCTCTTACTTCAACAAGGGAAGCATAGGCCTGTTCTATCAAAAATTTGTTTTTGTCTTGGTTCCAATTCAATACTAAACACGTCCGAAATAATTGAATACTTATGCCAGAAAATCCTCCCAAACTGATGGGTTTACCCAAGATATAATTGACAATTTGAAATTGGACATTATCCACTTCCTGTAACATATCTTGCGGGAAGAGTGTTGTTAAACTTATACCCTCTGCTGTTTCAGATATGACTACAGGTCGAACCAAAACAAAAGACTTTTTCTTGGTAAGTGTAATCTGTTGGACATAGACCCAATTTTTCAGTTTTTTTTTGAATTCCTTGGAATTTGTTTTTCCCGATCTTGGTGATATTACGATGTCCCTGTGTCGGAATATCTTATCGGTTTTTACAGTAAAATAGATATCTCCAGAAAAAATTGTTAGTTCAATTTTTTTTTTTTGAATCTCCACTCGTACCAATCCACATGCACCGCTTCTTCTATTTAAAGCGATTCGTGTACCTATTCCAATGATACTATTGTTCCGTACCATTATGTAAGAAGATCCGGGTAAGATATGCACTTCCTCCGGAATGAAAAATAGTTTATCTTTTTTGTTTTTTCCTTGACTAATTTCTTTGACTCTTCGATACTCAATCAAATCATCTTTTTTAACGATAGTCTCATATTTATTAATTCCCGAATTATTTATTTTATATCTAGGATCATCGAAATACGCAATAATTCTTTTTCTACGTAAAATAACATTTAGGGCTATTTCAATCACTATACCCGAATGGGGCATTAGTTCTTTCTCTTGTTCTGGAATTGATTGAAATGGGATGCAAAATCTATTTTTCCGCCTCTTTGCCAATAAATCAGAATTTTTGTAGAGAATGACTCTATATAGGAGATTATAACGATCTGTATATATGATTTGATTAAGTTCTGAATAATCCGGAATGCTCTCTTCTTTTTTACCAGAAAAATGAAAACTAAAGAATTTGTGTCTCACTTGATCATTAGTCACTGATAGTTTAGAAAAAAATTTTCGTTCGACAGAACGGGAATAAACCTTCATTTGATCTTGATCCTTGTGTAGCAAAAGGGGGGCTACGGTGGCTCGGCACGGATCTCCCGATAATATCCATAAATGACTTGTTTTTGGTAAGAGATGAACATTACTATATGTAAATTCAGGTGCATGGTACACATCGGTACTCCAATGCAGTTCTCCCTCGAAGTCAGAATAAATATGTTTTCGAACCCTTTCTTTTAAATTCAACGTGGATATTCCCGAATGAATCTCAGCAATCGCCTGTTCCGATTTTACATATTGATTATTTTGAACTAAAAGAAAACTTTTTGGTGGAACCTTCACGTTATGTAGAAAATCGGCACTCTCAATAATTACATACAAATCGATATAACATAGAAAAGCAGGGTGTCCGTGACGTGTACGTGTGGGATGAACCAAATACTCATTGAATTTTATTTTTCCATTAGAGGGGGACCGTACATGTCCTGCAGTCCCCCCTGTGAATACTCCACCGGTATGAAAAGTTCTTAATGTCAGTTGAGTACCCGGTTCTCCAATAGATTGACCCGCAATAATACCTACAGCTTCTCCTAATTCGACTAGGTCGCCATGAGTAGGACTCCGACCATAACATAATCGACAGATCCAAGATGTACCTCTACACGTAAGGGGGGTTCGAATAGATATTGGTTGTCCTTGAAAGGTTATTAATCGATTGGCAAGTCCAATTCCAATATCGTGATTACGAGCGGCAATACATCGAGAACCCATATATATATCATCTGCTAATACACGACCAATTAATGTTTGGCTAAAAATTCTTTCCAACAGCATCCCTTTGTGAGGACTCACAGAAATACTTTGTATAGTTCCGCAATCCGTTCTACGTACAACAATGTGTTGAACTACTTCAACAAGTCTGCGCGTGAGATATCCAGCATCTGATGTTCGTACAGCAGTATCGACAACTCCTTTGCGAGCTCCGTAGCAAGAAATAATATATTCTGTTAACGAAAGGCCTTCGCATAAATTGCTTTGAATGGGTAAATCAATCATTTGTCCTTGGGGATCCGACATTAATCCTCTCATACCGACTAATTGATGTACCTGAGATGCATTTCCTCTAGCTCCCGAAAAAGACATTAAATGGACGGGATTCAGGGGATCAGTCATCCTAAAATTGGGATTCATTTCTTGTCGCAAATATTCACTTGTAATATACCATATCTCAATAGATTGACGTAATTTTTCTACCGCGTGGATATTCCCATCCTGGTAGTATTTTTCCAAAATTAAACTTTGTTTTTCAGCATCTTGGATTAGCCATCCTTTTGAGGGAACTGTTAAAAGATCATCAATTCCTAATGAAATCGATGTAGCAGTGGCTTGCTGAAAACCCAGAGTTTTTACTTGATCCAAGATGTGCGATGTATATGCCATTCCGAAGTGATCTAGTAATCCCCTAATAAGTCGTTTCATGGCAGTGCCATCTATTATTTTATTGTGAAAGACCAAATTGACCCCGTCTGTCATAAATACCTCTATATTCTGGATTCAACAATGGATTTGAGTTGGTGATTAAAAAACTTCCTTTTATCGATCATGATTCATGTGGAAAGGGAGGAACTATGATATTAGTTGAACCATTGAGACATGAACTTTCATCGGTATCTATAGAATTACTTAGGTTAAGTAACATCTGATTAGGTACCCTATGAGCAGGCCCGATAAAATCCTTGTATGGCTTCTTCGATTTCTCTATAAAGGGAAATATGACCAATCGTGGTTCGAATGTATATACAACGAATTTCTTTTTTTACACTTCTTACTTTTCGATAGTGTTCATAAATTTCATAATAAGTACCCAAGGATTCATAATGAACTTCGATAGGGGCTTCTCTTGAAGCAATAAAGTTTTGATTCAGTCGCCACCGAAGCCACAAAAGACTATCTATATCTAAATTGCTTATTTTCTGCCGAGAAGCTCCAATTGCATCATAAGAATTAGAAAAAGGGTATTTTTTTGTATACTTAGTATCATGATTATTATCAACTATTTCATTTTGGGAATTATAGTTTTTGAAATTCCATGGGTTATACCGATTTGCACAAATAGTTCGGCTATTTCTGATCGTTAATAAATAGAGTCCAATAAGCATATCTTGCGTTGGCACAGAAATGGGATCACCAATAGCGGGAGACAAAAGATTCATATGAGAAAACATAAGGAAACGAGACTCGGCTTGAGCCTCCAAAGATAAAGGCACATGAACAGCCATTTGATCTCCATCAAAATCTGCATTGAATCCCTTACAAACTAATGGATGTAAACAAATAGCGCGTCCTTCCACTAAAATGGGTTGGAATGCCTGTATGCCTAATCTATGCAGAGTAGGTGCTCTATTCAGCAATACAGGATGTCCTTGCATAACTTCCTGAAGTATTTCCCATACAATGGGTTCTTTTTCCCGAATTTGACTCTTCGCAACTCCTATGTTCGAAGCAAGATGTTGTTTAATTAAACCGCGAATTACAAATATCTGGAAAAGCTCTATTGCTATTTCGCGAGGTAATCCACATTGATGTAATGAAAGTGACGGACCTACGATAATAACGGAACGTCCTGAATAATCGACTCGTTTGCCAAGCAAAGTCTCACGAAATCGTCCCTCTTTTCCTTCAATTATACCTGAAAATGACTTATAAATTTTATTATGACCATCCCTCATTGGTTGTCCACGAATTCCATTATCAAGAAGTGTATCCACGGCTTCTTGTATCAATTTCTCCTGACACATTACTAATTCCCCTGGAGTAGACCTACTTGTTAGTAATAGTTCATTAAGAGCATTGTTCCGATAGATAACTCTTCTATATAGTTCATTAATATCCGAACTCATTAGTTTACCTCCATCTATTTGAATGATCGGTCTTAGTTCGGGGGGAAGAACTGGTAATAGACATAAAATCATCCATTCTGGTTCGATATTCGTTCGAATAAAATATTTAGCTAATTCCATGCGTCGAACCAAAAAATCCTTTCTTCTTCCAACCTTTCGATCTTCCCATTCATTACCTATGGACCCCTCTTTCCCTAATTCTTTCCATTCAACAAATGAATAATCTATAATAATTCTCAAATCTAGATCGGCTAATTGTTCTCGGATAGCCCTTGCTCCAGTAGAGATTTCGCGATTTCGAAATGTATCGAAGCCTTGGGTAGTAAAAAAAAAAGGGATGCTATATTTCCAAGATTGAATTTCATATTCGAATGAACCTCGTAATCGTAAGAAAGTCGGTTTTTTAATTATAGACCTAGCAAAAGAAAAATTGGGATAGGATACTATAGGATCTACCCCCCCCTCAAAATCGGACGTGAAAGTTTCCTCTCATCCGGCTCAAGTAGTTATACCAAATAAAGAAAGTGATTCTCGCTTTCAAATTATAAAAACCCCTAAAAATCTACTCCTTACTCAAGTTTCCAGAGAAAGCCATTTCGTTAATTAATTTTTCATTGACTTTTTTCCTTAGGTTAGAGTTTCGAACTTATATTTTCTGAATTCTTTAGTGCGACATAAATCATAAATAAAGTGTGAAATTCTTGAGTAGTCTACTTCCCTTCGAATCATGAATCCACTTTAATTAAAGGAGTCTCTTCGAATTCAAAAAGGATTTATTTGTTTATATATCGTTCTATTCGATCTTTTAGGTCCCAATATTTTAATTTTACTTCGACGATTATGCTACGACGTCCTTAAAGCCTATACGCGATAGATAGGCTCTTATAACCATAAAAAATTTCCTTATTTGTGGAATTAACCACTTTCTTTCTTTTAAATTAAAATAAAAATAGTAAATAAAAAAACAAAAGAAGTTTTGTTTTCACGAAGTAAAACTGGAGATTCCTATTTATTTGGATTTGTTACGGAATCAACCATAGATCAATCCCCACTCCAAAATTATGAGCTTCATATTACTTCCCCCAAAAAAGCATGTCAGAATTGGGGCATCCCAAATGGATTGAGTGGGATGACAGTTTCTCATTTCGAATCTGTAAAATCTGGATTTCGATCAAATCACACATCGCAGTATACTAAACCTTCTAATTCTTTAAAGGGTTTATCTAAAAGATTCGCAATATAACTAGGAAGACGTTTCAAATACCACACATGAGTTACCGGGCAGGCTAGTTTGATGTAGCCCATTTGATATCTTCGTGTTCTAGAATCCACAAATTCGACTCCACATTTTTGACAAAATTTTTGTTTTTCTTTTTCATCCTCGATTATTCTAAAATTTCCACAAGCACAAATGCCGCTTTTTATAGGCCCAAAGATTCTTTCACAAAATAATCCATCTTTTTCCGGTTTATTAGTTTTATAATGAAAAGTATGGGGTTTTGTTACCTCTCCAACTCTCTCCCCGTTCGATAATATTTTCGTAGCCCAAGCACTTATTTGTTGAGGCGAAACCGAGCCAATTCGGAGTTGTTGATGTTTATAATGATCGATCATAGAAGCATAGAAGAAAACTAAAAATGCATTCCGATTAAACTCCCTTCCTAGTAATCCGGAAGTTCTTTTCAGATACAAGGAAATGATTCAGTTCCAGAGCTAAGGATCGTAGTTCTCGAACGAGCAATCGAAAAGATTCTGGAGCATCTTCAGGATTAGATATTGTTCTTCCAATGATGGTAGTACCAAGTACCTCCTGCCGAGCTCTAATATGATCCGATTTATAAGTAAGCATCTCTTGTAAAATATGAGCAACCCCCAAGCCTTCTAGAGCCCAAACTTCCATTTCTCCGACCCGTTGTCCCCCCCGCTTAGCCCTTCCTCTAAGGGGTTGTTGTGTAACAAGTGCGTAATGTCCGCTGGAACGTCCATGTATTTTATCATCAACTTGATGAATTAATTTTAAAATATAAGGATTTCCTATGATAACAGGTTGTTCAAAAGAATCCCCTGTTCTTCCATCAAATATTCTACTTTTTCCCGGATATTCGGGTTCAAATACCCATGGATTTACTCTTTGCCTACTGGCTTCATATAATTCTGAAAACACCAGTTTTCTCGAAGCCTCTTGTTCATATCTCTCATCAAAAGCTCCTATGCGATAATGTCTGTCTAGCAGACTGCCTGCTAACCCGAGTGAGCATTCAAATATCTGTCCTACATTCATTCGTGAAGGTACCCCCAACGGGTTGAAAATCATATCAACAGGTCTTCCATCTTGCAAATAAGGCATATCTTGTCTCGGTAAAATTTTGGAAATGATACCCTTATTTCCATGCCTTCCGGCCACTTTATCACCGACTTTGATTTCGCGTTTCTGTAAAATATATACACAAATCGTTTCTGGATTATAATTAGAACCTCTCTTTCT